CCAATCCAATGAATACACCCGTAACAAGTCCCTATATGATTTCTGGTGGAATCGGAAAGCACTAAGTACAAGCAAGATACACAGTTGCCCCTTGGAAGTCTCAAGGGAATGTGACTAATGGAATAATATGTAGGAATAGTAAGACCTATTGTTGCCTTTCATAAACAAAAAGCAGAAAAAAAAATATACCATCAAGATATATAACTATCTATCACATACTCCTAATTTCCCATCTAAGCCTTACTGTCTCTACTTCTGTGAAATGTGAAACAATTTGAAGACACCCTATTACATTCTTGGCGGGGTTACCCCAACGAAAGCACTTTTTTCCACTTTTATTCTATAAAAGCCAATCACCCATACAATATTAATTGAAAACCTGAGCACTCAGAGACTCTCATGAGTTTGTATGGATACAAAGTATCTTCAGTTCTTTCCACAACTCCTAATTGGATTCCCCACCAGCCTACCCAATCTACTTCAAGACTCAGTCAGTAAACACTAGTAGGGTAAGGTAATTAGGAAGTATTTATAGTCCTTCCTATAACCCCTTCTTGGATCCTAGGAGCAAGGATTTACAGTCTCTTAGGAACCTTCCTTTGGATACACGGATTTACGGTCCCTGACTTTCGTAGTTCTGAATCTCACAATTGAATCTTACTATGGATTTGATTCGATTGATAAATCAAATCAATGGCCTGAACGCATCAGGAATCCGTAATTAAGTGAGTATTTCTTTATTTATATTGGTAATTCATATTGGTATGGTACAGGTTTGGGTCACACCCCGATTTTTGAAGAAATAATTGAAAGTCAACCCCCCGATTCTTAAAATTGGGTATCGACAGTCCCCGCCCCTTACCTCTGCTTCTGCCAGGCAAGAATTTTGTGAGTTCTATTAGTTTAGTAGGGTAAGAAATTCCGAGTCTTTTGTTAATCAGGCGACACCCGGATTTGAACTGGGGAGAAAGGATTTGCAGTCCCCCGCCTTACCACTCGGCCATGCCGCCAAAACGATACAAAATAGATATAGATGGAAATATTCTGGGGAATTGCTGAACCATTTCTTTTTTTTGATTGGATCCTGTTGTTCTCTTAGATTGATTGTATTTCAAAACACACAACACCTAAATAAAAGCTTTCCCCTTTTTTTCTATTGAAAGATAAAAATGGATTTCCAGTCACAGAATCCAAAATTCAGAGCAAATTGGAAGCATTAATGACTGTGAATTCATGAATGGTTCTTGGATTTTGATCTCCAATTTGGTTTCCTTAATGACATAAGGAGATCAAATTGATATACGACTAATCAGTCTCAATTCTTTTCCATAATGAATCCTTTTCAATTTCAATTATAACAACAATTATGTGTATATGTAAACCCCAGAACAGAAATTCTTACACGGATACCTAGTCAGGTATCTTATCTACATATTCCTATTAGGAAATCGTCGTGCTTGCATTTTTCATTGAATATATTGAATATAAAATCGAAATTTGGATATAGCACGACCTATGTTGCCTCAAGGGAACTTCGATAAAAGATGGGATATACGGATAGCTAGATAGTTATATCTGCATGTACTTAATAAATATGACTTCTCTTACGCACTTCAATCGTATTCTACTAATTAACAAATGGGTAGAAATATCTTTTCTCTCTGCGAATCATTTTTTGAATAACGGAATCGATGAAATAAATTAAGTGCTAAAATCAAAGTCAACTCTAGACGGTTCCTGATTATTCTGTCTTTATCTCACTCATAGAGAACAGATTCAATTCCGAATCCATTTATGGTACCCAATCGGATCGTAATATCATAAGGTAGAAATTGGATCTATTTTGATATTCTATACAAGACTCCATAAGTCTAAGTGGCAGAATTATGTTTCCAGGAATGTTTTATCAATTCATTTCCATTTGTATCTGTCGCAAATTCGAATTTGAGTCACATTTTTTTTTATTCCTCCGTTCATACGTATTTAGTACATATATATATGTATATGGGGTTGGATAAAATTTCATGTTGTTCAAATGAGCAAAATATACATTCCGTCGTTGCTAGATCAATCTATATGGTTCAACGAAGAGTGAGCCAATAGTTGGATTTTTTCGATAAACGGAAAACTTAAGATGTTCCGGGATGGAAATGAGGGAATGTATACAATACCAGGGTTTAGTCAGATACAATTTGACGGATTTTGTAGGTTCATTGATCAAGGCTTGATGGAAGAACTTCATAAGTTTCCAAAAATTGAAGATACAGACCAAGAAATTGAATTTCAATTATTTGTGCCAACATATCAATTGGCAGAGCCCTTGATAAAAGAAAGAGATGCTGTGTATGAATCACTCACATACTCTTCTGAATTATATGTATCCGCGGGATTAATTTGGAAAACCGGTAGAGATATGCAAGAACAAACCGTATTTATTGGAAATATTCCTCTAATGAATTCCCTGGGAACCTCTCTAGTAAGTGGAATATACAGAATTGTA